ATTTTTTGAAAAAGTCAAGGTTTTCTTTTTTTTTTTTTAGTGTCCGTCTATAATGACTGATGAATCAAGAACTTTCAATTGGAACTAAACGAATTCTTTAAATTAGTTTTTCTTACCGTCGTATCTGGATTGAGACTTAGGTAAATGTTTTATTTATATATGTAGTAAAAGAACATATCTAATTTAGCTCTTTCATGCCTATTCTAACTAGTTATTTTGGTTTTTTACTGGCTGCTTCAACTATAACCCCAGCTCTATTTATTGGTTTGAACAAGATACGACTTATTTGAAATGAAATAAACAATTTACAAAAATCAAAATCAAAACCTCTCAGAATATTTCATTTCAGGTATTCTATGGTTCCTTCCCGCCAATTGCCAATTCCTGGTCATTGAGATTCACGGGTAATTAAGATTAATATTTAGGGATAGATCTTACCTCTCTTTTTATTCCCTAAAACAAATCGAAATGATTGAAGTTTTTCTATTTGGAATCGTCTTAGGTCTAATTCCTATTACTTTAACAGGATTATTTGTAACTGCATATTTACAATACAGGCGCGGTGATCAGTTGGACCTTTGATTAAGTAACATCTCTTTTTTTGATTGACCTCCTCCTTGTAGGAGGTCAATTTTAAGTTTCAATTCTACTTTGTTTTGTTAAGTTATTTCATTGTAATTCGACATAACATAAACGGAATCACGCTCTGTAGGATTTGAACCTACGACATCGGGTTTTGGAGACCCGCGTTCTACCGAACTGAACTAAGAGCGCTTTCTTATATCCTATAACAGTAGATACGATTGTAAAGAAGTAAAGAAAAGGATTTTTTTACCCCCTCGCGCGTATTGTGTACATATAGTATGTAAAAAGAAAAGATTATGTCCAAATTTTCCCGATCTTACTCAATGAATCCCTCGTAACTGTCCATAGGAGAAATAATAGGTAGGGATGACAGGATTTGAACCCGTGACATTTTGTACCCAAAACAAACGCGCTACCAAGCTGCGCTACATCCCTTTTCAAAATTGTTGTACAGTGTCATTGTATAAAATCCATGTCTTGTTTTCCACATCCTTCTTTTTTGCTCTACCTATATAGATAGGTAGAGAATGTTCTTGTCATTCTTTTTTTTAGGGGGCGGCAAAATTTCATCTGCTGGGTCATTGTACATATGCATTTTAGTTAGTAATTCCTAATTCTAATTTCATTTCGAGCAAAAACAAATGATCTTGAACTAAAAGATCGGGTTATCTATGATCTATGTATTAGAATATCGAACTAGGACTATATATGTATTACAATATACAATACAAATAAAGAATTAAAATCAATAAGAAAAAAAATAGAAAATAAAAGAATAAGGAGGATTTTCAATGCGAGATATAAAAACATATCTCTCAACGGCACCTGTGCTAACCACTCTATGGTTTGGGTCTTTAGCAGGTCTATTGATAGAAATTAATCGTTTATTTCCAGATGCCTTGTCATTCCCCTTTTTTTAATCCTGATTGAATTCTTGTATTGATCTGTGAAGAAATGAAGAAGATTTGAATACAATTCTACGTAACATGGCTCCAATTTTGCTCCCTTTTTCTTTCCTAAAAGAAAGAGAAAGAAAAAGTGTATCGAACTTCAGTCAAAATACAGTGAATCTACGATAGAATTTGGGGGAAAAGAAATGGAAATGTGGATCCAGTCTAGGGGCGGTTCCACGAGATTCTAACATAGAAAGAAGAAAATACTGAGATTAGGATAGGAATAATTCCTAGTTAGAAAAAATTGTATTAATTAATTATTACGATATTCTTAATATTCTTCTATTAATGAATATGACTCTCTTTCTTTATAGTTTCTTTCTTTATAGTTATAGTAATTAGATTTTAGATTATAGTACTTCGAAGTCATTCGAATTCTAAGAATTCGAAAAAGAAAATATTTACGAATTCCATTTCTAGTTAGTAACTTTTCTTAATATAGATATAGAATATAGATTCTTTTTTTATTTTCTTTTTATTTGGTTCGGATCAAAAAGAAAATAAGGAGAGTTCTAAAGTGAAGTCGATCCAAAAGGAAAAGGAGGTTCATGGCCAAGGGTAAAGATATCAGAATTATAGTGATTTTGGAATGTACCTGTTGTGTTCGAAAGGGTGTCAATAAAGAATCGCCGGGCATTTCTAGATATATTACTCAAAAGAATCGACACAATACACCCAATAGATTAGAATTTAAAAAATTTTGTCGCTATTGTCAAAAGTATACGATTCATGGGGAAATAAAGAAATAGATGGAACAGAATGCGTGTGTGATTTTTCCAAGTAGCGGGAAGAGTAAGAACTTTACATCTTAACATATATAATACAAACCAAATCCTATTTTGGTCGAATCTGAAATGAATAAGAAAAAAATAGAATTCTATTTTAGAGATTATTTTAGATATAAGGAATAAACAAACAAGGAATAAGCAAACCATGGATAAATCCAAACAACCTTTTCGTAAATCCAAGCGATCTTTTCGTAGGCGTTTACCCCCAATTGGATCGGGGGATCGAATCGATTATAGAAACATGAGTTTAATTAGTCGATTTATTAGTGAACAAGGAAAAATCTTATCTAGACGGACGAATAGGTTGACCTTGAAACAACAACGATTAATTACTATTGCTATAAAACAAGCTCGTATTTTATCTTCGTTACCTTTTCGTAATAATGAGAAACAATTGGAGAGAGTGGAGTCGATCCCTAGAACTACTGGTCCTAGAACCAAAAATAAATAGATATACTCCTCAAAACTCCAATCGGAACTCAAGCTCATATTAATGTTTTGCTCGAAAAAAACTAGAATCCAGATTTGATTCTTGTATTATAAAAAAGGAAAAATGGGGAAGAAATCTTTTTTTCTTGAAAGATGTTCGTTTATTCCTACTACTCAAATCTTGTTTATTCCTACTACTCAAATCTTAATTTCTTTTTCTTCTATCTTCCCGGAGTCCATTCTCCGGGAAATCCTGTTTCAATCATTCTTGTTTCCTGTATAATAGATTCTATTAAGATTCTTTTATTCCTTTATTTGATTTGTATTTTATTTTTGATTGATAATTTTATTTGAAATAATATCAAAACAATTCTTATTTGATAGGGCTATTTGCGCAAGTATTTTACGATTCAGAAGCAATTGTCTCTTGTACAGATTGTGGATGAATAGGCTATAACTATAGAATAGCCTATCCTCACGAGTTACCGCATTTATCCGAGTGATCCACAAACGACGAAAATCTCTCTTTTTCCTGCTCCTATCTCGATGAGAGGAAACCAAAGCTCTCATTCTTTGTTGAGTAGTCGTTCGAGTAAGTCTTGAATGAGCCCCTATAAAGGTTGATGCAAATAAACGAATCTTTTTTCGACGTCTCCGAGCTGTATATCCTCGTTTAACTCTGGTCATTGAATCAAATGAAACTTTCTTGAATAACTAATTGATTTCTCTTCTTTCAGTCATCCTTTTCCTCCGGTCGATTAATAACAAAACGGATTCTTCCGATATATAAAATATAAATCCCAATGGCTTTTGCGACTATGACCTTCCCGACCACGATTTTTTCTTTCTTCAAGGTATCTCGCCTGGAAATAAGAAATTTGACTGCTACTAAATAAAAAAGAATAGTGGGTTCCCTCGTTTCTATGGCAACTTCTGAAACGGTGAGGTCCTCTCTATACACCGGAGCCTCTTCTTTCATTTCATCAAATTTTATTGTGAACTTGTATAGTTCACACTCTTTGGCTCTACCCATCCATTTTTCAATTAGAATTCTTTTTTAAATTATAATTCTAAAGTAATAGTCCTTTTCACAAAAAAGCTATCCATACAGTGACGGCATTTAATTCTGAAAGTTGGCTAGGTAGCTGACCCTGTTAGTCCGTTTTTTCAAGAATAGGAGCATAACCTTTTTCCTCCGCTTAATGGATAACTCTTTGTTACCAATGGAGAATTCCTTCTCATCTAAAACAGAGTGATTGGATTTGCACCAATAGAAACCATAAATTCATAACAGAATTAGGTATATTATAGATCTTCATTTTTAGATAATAGTCAATGAAATGGCCGTCTTCCACTCTATCTATCCTAATTCATTGGTAGTGGTAGTGGTCGTTTATACTGGAAACGTTTCTTCAAACTCATGATCTGAACTGAACGAGTCGCACATACACCCTAGTACATGTTCCTCGACGCTGAGGACATCCTCGAAGAGCGGGAGATTTCGTGACATTTCTTATTGGCTGTCTTGCGTTTCTAATAAGTTGTTTAATGGTTGGCATGGCGTGTCTATAGAATCTCATTCTAGATAGAATAGAGCGGGTTGGCTTAGATCGATCTTAACCTGATGGTTGATGATTATGAATGATTTCTATTCACACGGAAAATTCGAATTTCTCAATGGATTTCGTATATTTATAAGGAATCCCCAGTATTTTCATTTTCGACCGCTACAAGATCAACGATGCCATGAGCTTGGGCTTCTGTTGCTGACATAAAAACATCCCTTTCCATATCTTCGGATATAACCCATAAAGGGTTGCCCGTTCTTTGTACATAAACTTTTGTGAGAGTTTCGCGAAGCTTCAATAGTTCTTCTGCTTCCAGGATAAATTCCCCTGCTTGTGCCTCGTAAAAAGAACTAGCAGGTTGGTGAATCATAACCCTGATGATATTGATATAACATCATGAACGGTTCTTCTATCTATATATCGCACGATTGGGTTAAAGTAAGGGGGAATCAAAATAACAATAAAAAATAGAATTAAACAACCGTACGGGCATCTTTTGTACATTGCATACGGCTCTGCAATGGAATTGATTTTTTCGATAGAAGAAATTCTATCGAAAAGAATAAATAGAACCCATCCGATCCAAATCGTTAAATGATCCATTTACCACCCTTCCTTTCGTAGTAGTAAAAAAGATACTATGATGGTTCTGTTGCTTTATATATTTATCTCGTTTG